TTCTTCGTAAGAACGTCCGCGAATTTGATCAATTACTCTTCGCGCTTTATGAGCGGACATGGATATATGACCTAAAGCGTGTACTTCTGTTTTTCTTTTCTTTAGCATAAGGGTCGCCTCCTACTATAAGTATCTATATTTTTTATTAACGACGAGATCGCTTATCGACTTTCGTATGTTTTCGGAAATTCGAAGTAGGTGCAAATTCTCCCAACTTGTGACCTACCATACCATCTGTTATATAAATAGGTAGATGTTCTTTTCCATTATGGATAGCAATAATATGGCCGATCATTGCGGGTATAATGGTAGATGCCCGGGACCAAGTTTTTATTATTTCTTTTTCTTCTTTTGTTTTAAGCTTTTCAATTTTTCTTAATAAATGAGTAGCTACAAAAGGATTTTTTTTTAGTAATCGTGTCATAGCTTCCTCCTTTTTCTTTTTTAAAGACGAAGAGAGAAATTCCATTTCTCTCCTATTTACTACGTCGACGAAGAATTAAATTATCACTATATTTATGCTTTTTTCTACTTCGTCTTCCAAGTGTAGGATAACCCCAAGGGGTTGTGGGTTTGTTTCTACCAATTGAGGACTTCCCTGTACCACCCCCATGGGGATGGTCTACAGGGTTCATAGCCACTCCTCTTACTACAGGACGCTTACCTAGCCAACGTTTAGATCCAGCTCTACCCAAACTTTTCTGGTTCACCCCAGCATTCCCCACTTGTCCGACTGTTGCTGAGCAGTTTTGGGATATCAAACGGACTTCTCCAGAAGGTAATTTTAATGTGGCTGATTTCCCCTCTTTTGCAATCAGTTTCGCTAGAGTCCCTGCTGCTCTAACTAATTGTCCACCCTTTCCAAGCGTGATTTCTATGTTATGTATGGACGTGCCTAAGGGCATATGGGTCAAAGGTAGGGCATTTCCTATTTTTATAGGAATTCCTGTACCAGAAACAATGGTATTTCCAATTTCAGTCCCTTTGGCATGTAAAATATATCTCTTCTCACCATCCCCATAGTGTATGAGACAAATAGATGCATTTCTATTAGGGTCATATTCTCTGGTTATGATTTTACCATATATGTTTTTTTCATTACGGAGAAAATCGATTTTACGGTAGAGACGCTTATGACCTCCCCCTCTATGACCTGCGGTAATGATTCCTCTGGCATTACGACCTTTACCACACCGATGCTTCCCATAGGTCAAATTATTTCGTGCAACGGTTCCATTGCGTGTGCTCGGGTTAGAAGTTTTGTATAAATGTATCACCATGCTATTAAGTATTTAGATTTATCTTTTTAAGAGGTAGAATAGAATAACCCCGTTGAAGGGTAATGATTATACGTCTGTAATGCATTGTATGTTCCATAATGCGTCCTCTTCTTTTACCCTTTCCCGGAAGTCGATGACTATTCATAGCTATTACCTTGACACCAAAAAAGAGTTCGACCCAACGCTTTATTTCTGTCTTAGTTAATCCTGATTCGACATTAAAAGTATATTGATTTTTCTCAAATAACCGAATACTTTTGTTTGTAAATACTGCATATTTGATTCCATCCATGGTACATTGCTCCTTTACTATTTTTTTTTATTATTATAATTATAAAATATAAAATTATGGATTTCCATAGATTCTAGATATTGCGTCTGTATATTACTATTAGATTCGAATCAATATTATTCTATAATAACACATAGAGTGGATCATGCACTTGAGAATTACACTAAATTGAGAATGGATATAGAAGAATGTGCATAGATTGAATCACTTGACAATTACGAATCCGCTTTATCTACGAACAAGGAAGCTATAAGTAATGCAGAGCAAGTAAGTTAGAGCAAGGCAAGATTCATTCCATTACAATATTAATATATACAAATACAATAAGATAGAGAATCAGATATTTCTATAGACGTAGTAGAGGGTCCCATTAGCATGTATCCAGTAGGAATTGCACTTACGAACTCTCCAATTATGAGTTGGGCGCTTTAACCATTTAGCCGTGGATGCTTAGTAGAGATCCTCGTACATGGTGAATAAGCAAATTCCAATTGAAATGCAATTTGTAGTCTAAATCAATCCAATTAACATAACATTGATTTTTTTTTTTTTTTTTATTTAGTATTTTGGCGGGAGGTACAAATGCTAAAAAGATATCAATTAAAATTAAGATTCTGAATTTTCGAATTGAGAGAGATATTGAGCGCGATCCAAAATTTTCGTTGTGTGTCAGAGTCATGGACCGAATTCAATTTAGTGGGATCTTTCATTCACGTTTTTCCACCAAGAACGTTTTATAAAACTCTTTGACCCCTGAATTTTGAGTATCCTACTTTGATGCAATTCACAAGGGTCAACAAACAATTGAATTGATATCTCGGTGTAATACTCTTTGTAGTATCGTTCCTTATCTATTCTATCGTATTAACAATCGAAATATGGTCGAAAGAAAAAATCTCTATTTGCCTGGTTAATGAATCTCTTTCTATTATAATTGTTCTGGACCTATTAGACGAAATATGCGAGTTTGGCGTCGATATGCTATTGAGTAATGATGAGGGTCCCGCTGATGGGTTCAAATCAATACATTTGCATAAGAAATATTGGAATATGCTTCTCAATAACCTTCTCATCGATATCAACGATTTCATAAGTACCATACCAAATCCCATTAATCGAATCACCTTTTCGAGAAATACGAGACATCTAAGTTATACAAGTAAAGAGATCTCTTCATTTCATTGATAACAAAAGGAAAAGACCTGGATGAAGATTTTTTGATAAAAAATGGAATCCTGGCTCCTGAACAGTCAGTTCATTGAAACTGATGACATAGACTTCTTGATGTAATTCTACACCTTTACGACATAAAAAGAGGTTGGTTCACTTCTATTGAGTCTGACTCATAATGATCATTTCTCAAACAATGACTCTGCTTTTCTAATGCTGGAACAACCGGGAGCGAGTTACTTACGATACTTAGTTGACATTCATAGAAAGTCGCTAATGAATTCTGTGAAGTATGAGTTCAATACATCCTGTTTAGCAGAAAGACGGATATCCTTTGCTGATTATGAGACAATCATTAAAAAAAACCTTGTGTGGGGCTAATCGTTTTGATTTACCATCTCTTGAAAAACCAAAACTCTTTTCCCTCTGCTTAGCCTTATATTACTTTACGGATATTTTATTGATAAATTCGATAGGAATTGGACGATCCTATTTGGTCAAATCCCTGTTGACAAACTCCTGTCTTCCTTTCATTAGCTTATTTGGGAATACCTTCCAGAATCCCAGAGGTTTTTTTATGATTATAGTATTGACGAGGAGACTGAGGACATAGATGCTGAGATTCCTCATGTTGATCCTGCTGAGGGTGTTCGCTAAATTGTTAAGAGTAAGGATCTCCCCGATCCTGGCCTTTTTGAGACAGAGCTGGAGCAGCTACCTTGGCGTATAGCATAGGGACAAACTCTGGAGACGGTTACGATTTCGAAAATAGATCGATTTGATATCAATCTTCAATTCGAATTAGCAAAAGCAATCTCTCCTTTGTCTTCTTGCATAATAATAATATGCATTCCAAACATTCATGATACGCATGTGAGGAAGTCGAAGGACTTCTTATCCCTCGGTATATTATCGAAGCATCTCTCCAGGGATTAATAAATTAGAAATATTCTTGTTATTGCTTCGACTCATCTTCCCGACAAAGTGGATCCCGCTCTAATAGCTCCGAATAAATTCAATACGTGCATTAAGGTACGAAGTTTTCTTATTCCACAAGAACGAAAGTACTTTTTCACTCGTCCATCTACTAGGAGATTTCATTTGGAAAAGAAAATGTTCCATACTAATGTAATGGAGTCGAGTCTATAATCATGGATTCCGATGCACGAGATCTTGTAGCACTTACCGATGAGGCCCTATCAATTAGTATTTCACAGAAGAAATCAATTATAGACACTAATACAATTAGACTCGCTCTTCATAGACAAACTTAGGATTTGCGAGCCCGTGTAAATCGGTGTTAGGGGGTCTTTTTCTATCAGATAGGAAGAGCTATTGTATAAAGTGTACTTTTAAGTAATGTCCTCATAGAGCCTAATATCTATCTATATCGAGATGAAATTATATCAGGCAGTGGAGCCTTAATATGTTCAAATGGTGCTTCGAACTTGCAACGAATATCAAGCAATTAACGAGACTTCTTTATCTTTTGAGTTGTTCTGCTGGATCAGTCGCTCAAGATCTTTTGGGACACAAGGAAAAAATGGGATTATGGTGGGAGACTCGTTGAGAATGATTCTGAGCCAATTGATGGCCTATTAGAAGTCGAAATAGCTCTCGTGGGACCCTCACCGACAGAAAAAGATTGCAGCCCATTTGATAATGATCAATTGATATTGCTTCATCGGCCCAAACCAAGGAATCCCTTAGATATAATGCTAAACGGATTTTGTTCTATCCTTAATCACCGATTTGTCTATGAAAGCTATCAATCGGAGGACGGGGAAGTCCTTTGAGGGGAAAGGGGAGTTAGCCAATCACATAGTTTTGGCTCCTAGAATACGGCAACCTTGGAGTTTTCTATTTGATTGGATCGAAAGGTCCAATGAATTGGGATTTCCCTCTTGGTTCAGGTCATTTTGGGGCAAGCGGGGCATTTCTGATGAAGAGGATGAGCTTAAAGAGGCTGAGCTTGAAACGGATGATGATGAACTTGAAGAGGATGATGATGAACTTGAAGAAGATAAGATGAAGAGTTGTATTTGTTTGGGAGTGACCCCATGCCATACCAGCCACGAGATAGATCTTTCAAGAACAAGGCCTTTTTCGAACAAGCCAATCCATTTGGGACCCCGCAGATCCACTCTATTTCCTATTCAAGGATGTTCCTGGATTTTCATGACACTTCTTTCTAGCTGAAGAGATAGTAAAGGGGGGATTCTTCCTACCCACATCAAAAAGGATCCTTTTTAATCTAT